GCTCATGTAGCTTAAATCAAAGCATAGCACTGAAGATGCTAAGATGAATCCTAAAAAATTCCATAAGCATAAAGGTTTGGTCCTAGCCTTAATATCAGCTCTAACCCTACTTACACATGCAAGTCTCCGCAATCCCGTGAGAATGCCCCCAACTTCCCCCACGGAAATAGGGAGCTGGCATCAGGCACAATAGTTTCTAGCCCAAGACGCCTTGCTAAGCCACACCCCCAAGGGAATTCAGCAGTGACAAACATTAGGCCATAAGTGAAAACTTGACTTAATTAAGGTTAAGAGGGCCGGTAAAACTCGTGCCAGCCACCGCGGTTATACGAGAGGCCCAAGTTGACTAATACGGCGTAAAGAGTGGTTATGGAGTCCTTACACTAAAGCCGAAAGCCCCTTAAACTGTCATACGCACCCAGGGGCCAGAATCCCACCGCACGAAAGTAGCTTTATTAACGCCCACCAGAACCCACGACAGCTAGGGCACAAACTGGGATTAGATACCCCACTATGCCTAGCCATAAACCCAGATGCCATCGTACAATTAGCATCCGCCCGGGAACTACGAGCACCAGCTTAAAACCCAAAGGACTTGGCGGTGCCTCAGACCCCCCTAGAGGAGCCTGTTCTAGAACCGATAATCCCCGTTAAACCTCACCACCTCTTGCCCCTTCCGCCTATATACCACCGTCGCCAGCTTACCCTGTGAAGGAAATAAAGTAAGCAAAATGGAAACTTTCCAAAACGTCAGGTCGAGGTGTAGCAAACGAAGTGGGAAGAAATGGGCTACATTGCCTGGCTCAGGCTACTCACGGAAAGTCACCTGAAACGGTAACTCAAAGGTGGATTTAGCAGTAAAAAGGGAATAGAGTGCCCTTTTGAAGCCGGCTCTGAGGCGCGCACACACCGCCCGTCACTCTCCCCAACAACCATTTTCCCAAGTAAATAACACTACATAACTATATAAGGGGAGGCAAGTCGTAACATGGTAAGTGTACCGGAAGGTGCACTTGGAATAATTAGGACGTGGCCGAGATAGTCAGGCAACTCTTTTACACTGAGCGCACATCCATGCAATTTGGGTCGTCCTAAGCCAGAGAGCTAGCTCAAATAACATAGTGAAGATAACAATCTCCATAACTACTCATATTATAAAACTTACTTAAATCAAATCATTTAACCCCCCTAGTATGGGCGACAAAAAAGGATATAATGACGCTATAGATATAGTACCGCAAGGGAAAGCTGAAAAAGAAATGAAATAACCCATCAAAGCAAAAAAAAGCAGAGAATACCCCTCGTACCTTTTGCATCATGATTCAGCCAGTAAAATACATGCAAAGAGACCTCTAGTTTGTAACCCCGAAACCCGACGAGCTACTTCGAGACAGCTTATCCAGAGCCAACCCATCTCTGTGGCAAAAGAGTGGGAAGATCCCCAAGTAGAGGCAAAAAACCTACCGAGCCGGGTGATAGCTGGTTGCCCAAAAAATGAATAAAAGTTCAGCCCCGTGCAAGCCCAACTCACAACTGTGAAACTACAAAAGACAAAGAGCTGCCCCGCGGGAGTTAGTCAAAGGAGGTACAGCTCCTCTGACAAAGAATACAACCTTTTAAGGTGATTAAAGGATATAATAAACCAAGGCCACAGGTCTCAGTGGGCCTGAAAGCAGCCACCCGACCAGAAAGCGTTAAAGCTCAGACCAAAATAAGCCCATTATCACATTTAATTCCCCAAGATCCCCAACACTATTGGGCCTCTCTATGCCCCCATAGAAGAAATGATGCTGAAACGAGTAACAAGAAGACCGAACTTCTCCCTGCACAAGTGTAAGCCAGATTGGACCAACCACTGGCAGTTAACGAACCCAAAAAAAGAGGGCCCTACACCATGGCCAACTAGGACAAGAAAAGCGTGTTCCCTCAATCGTTACCCCCACACAGGAGTGCTCCAACAAAGGAAAGACTAAAAGAAAAAAAAGGAACTCGGCAAGCCCAAACCCCGCCTGTTTACCAAAAACATCGCCTCTTGCCCATCATTGTATAAGAGGTCCCACCTGCCCTGTGACTAATAGTTTAACGGCCGCGGTATCCTAACCGTGCGAAGGTAGCGCAATCAATTGCCTTTTAAATGAAGGCCTGTATGAATGGTATAACGAGGGTTTGACTGTCTCTTTTTTCTAGTCAGTTAAACTGATCTGTCCGTGCAGAAGCGGACATAATAATACAAGACGAGAAGACCCTATGGAGCTTTAGATATTAACCAATTACAATAAACGGCTTAAACTTAATCGAGTCCTAACACCCGTAAAACTGGCATAAAAATCTTAGGTTGGGGCGACCACGGGAGAAAACAAAGCTCCCGAGCAGAAAGGGATAAACCTGAAACCAAGAGTTACAACTCTAAGTCACAAAATTTTTGACTGAAATGATCCGGCCCATAGCCGATTAACGAACCAAGTTACCCTAGGGATAACAGCGCAATCCCCTCCCAGAGTCCTTATCGACAAGGGGGTTTACGACCTCGATGTTGGATCAGGACATCCTAATGGTGCAGCCGCTATTAAGGGTTCGTTTGTTCAACGATTAAAGTCCTACGTGATCTGAGTTCAGACCGGAGTAATCCAGGTCGGTTTCTATCTGTAAAGCAACCACTCCTAGTACGAAAGGACCGGAGCAGTAAGGCCCATGATAAAAGCAAGCCTTCCATCTAACTGCTGAAGGCAACTAAAGCAGATAAAGATGGGCACCCCTAGGCCCAAGAAAAGGGCCCCTCAATTCGCGCTAGGGTGGCAGAGCCCGGTAAATGCAGAAAGCCTAAGCCTTTCACTCCGGAGGTTCAAATCCTCCCCCTAACTATGCTTAGCACTTTTATTACCCACATTATTAATCCCCTAGCCTACATCGTCCCTGTTCTCCTAGCAGTTGCCTTCCTAACCCTTGTAGAACGAAAAGTACTAGGATATATACAGCTACGAAAGGGGCCCAACGTAGTCGGACCATATGGACTCCTTCAACCCATCGCAGATGGAGTTAAATTGTTTATTAAAGAGCCAATTCGGCCCTCCACCTCATCCCCATTTCTATTCTTGGCTACCCCTACTTTAGCACTCACACTAGCACTGACACTATGAGCCCCTCTTCCCCTCCCCTACCCTGTAACTGACCTGAACTTAAGCATACTGTTTATTCTGGCCCTGTCAAGCCTAGCCGTCTATTCAATTTTAGGCTCAGGTTGAGCATCAAATTCTAAATATGCATTAATTGGAGCACTACGGGCAGTAGCCCAAACAATCTCTTATGAAGTAGCACTAGGACTAATTCTCCTATCAACAATCGTATTTACAGGAGGGTTTACTCTAACAATATTTAGTGTAACACAAGAAAGCATCTGGCTCCTTGCCCCTGCATGACCCCTAGCAGCAATATGATTTGTTTCCACCCTAGCTGAAACCAATCGAGCCCCATTCGACCTAACCGAGGGAGAGTCAGAACTAGTCTCAGGATTTAATGTAGAATATGCAGGAGGTCCATTCGCACTCTTTTTCCTAGCAGAATACGCTAATATCTTGTTTATAAATACCCTATCGGCTATCCTATTTATAGGAGCCACCAACTTACCCGCCCTCCCAGAACTTACCACCATAAACATCATAATCAAGGCCGCCCTTCTGTCTGCCTTGTTCTTATGGGTGCGAGCCTCGTACCCCCGATTCCGATATGATCAGCTTATGCATCTAGTGTGAAAAAACTTTTTACCACTAACACTAGCCCTTATTATATGACACACGGCCATCCCACTAGCCACCGCAGGTCTCCCCCCTCAGCTATAAGGAACTGTGCCTGAACGCCTAAGGGACACTTTGATAGAGTGAACTACAGGGGTTAAACTCCCCTCAGCTCCTTAGAAACAAGGGAATTGAACCCTTCCTTTAGAGATCAAAACTCTAGGTGCTTCCTCTACACCACTTTCTAGTAAGGTCAGCTAAATAAGCTTTTGGGCCCATACCCCAAACATGTTGGTTAAAATCCTTCCCATACTAATGAACCCTTACGTACTCAGCATCTTCTTTATGAGCCTAGGACTAGGAACCACCCTAACTTTTATAAGCTCCCACTGACTACTAGCGTGAATAGGACTAGAAATCAATACCCTGGCCATTATCCCACTAATAGCCCAAAAACACCACCCTCGAGCAGTAGAGGCTACGACCAAATATTTCCTAATTCAAGCAACAGCGGCAGCTATAATTCTATTTGCTGCCTCAACCAATGCGTGAATTTACGGACAATGAGACATTAACCAAATGTCCCACCCCCTCGCCTCCTCCATTACCATAACTGCTCTTGCCCTCAAAATCGGACTAGCGCCCCTTCACCTATGACTGCCAGAAGTTCTTCAAGGGATTACCCTTACAACGGGATTAATCCTATCGACCTGACAAAAGCTGGCCCCCCTAGCCCTCATTATGCAAACAGCTAACAACGCCCACCCGTACCTACTTACAACACTAGCACTATCCTCCACCCTTGTAGGCGGCTGAGCAGGGCTAAATCAAACCCAACTACGAAAGATCCTGGCCTACTCCTCTATTGCCCACTTAGGATGGATGATTCTAGTATCCCAAATGGCTCCGCAAATAACCCTGATTGCCCTAGCCACATATATTATTATAACAACAGCAGCCTTCCTCATACTTAACAGTATTAACTCAACGAAGACCATCACCCTAACCTATGCTTGAACTAAGGCCCCTACACTCACAGCCCTTACATGCCTAGTGCTCCTGTCCCTAGGGGGTCTCCCCCCCTTAACAGGATTTATACCAAAGTGATTAATTATCCAAGAACTTGCCAACCAAGGACTCGCCCCTACGGCGACCATTATTGCACTTACCGCACTCCTTAGCCTTTATTTTTACTTACGTTTAACCCATGCCCTTTCCTTGACCTTATCCCCACAAACTACAAACTCAACAACTCCATGACGTGCTCCCATAAAACAGCCAACCCTTGCACTGTCTTTCACCACCATCCTAGCTACATGCCTTCTACCCATCACCCCAACGATCTTTACTCTCATAACCTAGGGACTTAGGATAGTACTTAAACCATGAGCCTTCAAAGCTCCAAACAGGAGTGAGAATCTCCTAGCCCCTGATAAGACTTGCAGGATTTTATCCCACATCACCTGAATGCAACTCAGACACTTTAATTAAGCTAAAGCCTTTCTAGGCAGGAAGGCCTCGATCCTACAAACTCTTAGTTAACAGCTAAGCGCTCAAACCAGCGAGCATCCGCCTACTTTCCCCGCCGCCTCAAGAAAGGCGGGGAAAGCCCCGGCAGGCGTTAACCTGCGTCTTTGGGTTTGCAACCCAACATGAACTTCACCACAGAGCTTGGTAGAAAGAGGAATTAAACCTCTGTGATCGGAGCTACAATCCGCCGCCTAAACTCTCGGCCAACCTACCTGTGGCAATCACACGTTGATTTTTCTCAACTAATCATAAAGATATTGGCACCCTTTATTTAGTATTTGGTGCCTGGGCAGGAATAGTAGGAACAGCACTTAGCCTTTTAATTCGGGCAGAACTAAGCCAGCCCGGAGCACTCCTAGGGGACGACCAAATTTATAATGTTATTGTTACTGCTCATGCATTCGTAATAATTTTCTTCATGGTTATACCAATTTTAATTGGTGGATTCGGAAACTGATTAGTACCGCTTATACTAGGCGCGCCTGATATAGCCTTTCCCCGAATAAATAACATAAGCTTCTGACTTCTACCACCCTCTTTTCTTCTTTTACTTGCCTCCTCAGGAGTTGAGGCAGGGGCAGGAACTGGATGAACAGTTTATCCCCCACTAGCAGGAAACCTGGCCCACGCAGGAGCCTCAGTAGACCTAACTATTTTTTCACTACACTTAGCTGGTATTTCATCTATTCTCGGGGCCATTAATTTTATTACTACTATTATTAATATAAAACCACCTGCAATCTCACAATACCAAACACCTCTGTTCGTCTGAGCTGTGCTGATTACAGCAGTACTTTTACTTCTATCTCTGCCAGTCCTTGCGGCTGGCATTACAATGCTTCTTACAGACCGAAACCTAAACACCACTTTCTTTGACCCAGCAGGAGGAGGGGACCCTATTCTTTACCAACACCTATTCTGATTCTTTGGTCACCCAGAAGTATATATTTTAATTTTACCAGGATTTGGGATTATCTCTCACATTGTAGCCTACTACGCCGGGAAAAAAGAACCTTTCGGCTACATAGGAATAGTCTGAGCTATAATGGCTATTGGACTTTTAGGATTCATTGTCTGAGCCCACCATATGTTCACAGTGGGGATGGACGTTGACACACGGGCTTATTTTACATCCGCAACAATAATTATTGCTATTCCTACAGGAGTAAAAGTATTTAGTTGACTTGCCACTCTACACGGGGGCGCAATTAAATGAGAGACCCCTATATTATGAGCCCTGGGGTTTATTTTCCTATTTACAGTTGGGGGACTAACAGGGATTGTTCTAGCAAATTCATCACTAGACATTGTCTTACACGACACCTATTATGTCGTAGCACATTTCCACTATGTTTTATCAATAGGCGCTGTATTTGCTATTGTAGCGGCATTCGTTCACTGATTCCCCCTATTTACAGGATACACTCTTCATAGCACCTGAACTAAAATTCACTTCGGAGTAATATTTGTAGGGGTTAACCTTACCTTTTTCCCCCAGCACTTCCTTGGTTTAGCAGGAATACCCCGACGATATTCCGACTACCCAGATGCATATACCCTTTGAAATACAGTATCTTCTATTGGATCACTAATCTCCCTAGTAGCAGTAATTATATTCCTATTTATTATTTGAGAAGCATTTGCTGCTAAACGGGAGGTGGCATCAGTAGAACTAACCATTACAAACGTAGAATGACTTCACGGATGCCCTCCCCCTTATCACACCTATGAGGAGCCAGCCTTCGTGCAAGTAAAATAACGAGAAAGGAGGGAATCGAACCCCCATAAAATGGTTTCAAGCCAACCACATCACCACTCTGACACTTTCTTAAATAAAGGCACTAGTAAAAACATTACCTTGTCTTGTCAAGACAAAATCGTGGGTGAGACCCCCGCGTGCCTTACACAGAGCTAAATGGCACATCCCTCACAACTAGGATTGCAAGACGCGGCCTCCCCTGTAATAGAAGAATTAATTCACTTCCATGACCATGCACTAATAATCGTATTTTTAATTAGTACATTAGTCCTCTACACCATTGTAGCCATAGTTTCTATTAAACTCACCAATAAATATATTTTAGACTCCCAAGAAATTGAAATCGTGTGAACTATTCTCCCCGCTGTTATTCTTATTATAATTGCACTACCTTCACTACGAATTCTTTATTTAATAGACGAAATTAATGATCCCCACCTCACTATTAAAGCCATAGGACACCAATGATACTGAAGCTATGAATATACAGACTATGAGGACTTAGGTTTTGACTCATATATAATTCCCACTCAGGACCTAACACCAGGACAATTCCGGCTTTTAGAGACCGACCATCGAATAGTAGTCCCCATGGAATCTCCAGTTCGTGTCCTAGTCTCAGCCGAAGACGTCCTTCACTCCTGGGCTGTCCCAGCGCTTGGAGTAAAAATAGACGCAGTACCAGGACGCTTAAATCAGACAGCCTTTATTACCTCTCGCCCAGGTGTATTTTATGGACAATGCTCTGAAATTTGTGGAGCTAACCACAGTTTTATACCCATTGTGGTAGAAGCCGTCCCTCTTGAACACTTTGAAAATTGATCATCACTTATAATTGAAGACGCCTCACTAGGAAGCTAAAAAGGTATAGCATCAGCCTTTTAAGCTGAAGTTTGGTGATTCCGCCCCACCTCTAGTGAAATGCCTCAATTAAACCCTGCTCCCTGATTTATAATCTTAATCCTGTCATGACTTACTTTTTTAATTATCCTTCCCCCAAAAATCCTATCGCACGAATTCAACAATGAACCTACGGTTATAGGAGTCGAAAAACCCAAACCTGAATCTTGAAACTGACCATGATACTAAGCTTCTTTGACCAATTTATAAGCCCAACTTATATAGGAATTCCACTTATTGTGTTAGCAATCGTTCTCCCATGAATTCTTTACCCCGCCCCAACCTCACGATGAATTAATAACCGACTACTTACCCTCCAAGGCTGATTTATTAATCGCCTTAGCCAGCAAATCTTCCTTCCCATCAACCCTGGCGGCCACAAATGAGCAGTCCTACTCACATCACTGATAATTTTCTTAATTACACTAAACATGTTAGGCCTGCTACCCTATACGTTCACTCCCACAACACAACTCTCTCTTAATATAGCATTCGCAGTCCCACTATGGCTAGCCACTGTAATTATTGGCATGCGAAACCAACCGACCGCGGCGCTGGGTCACCTACTCCCAGAAGGCACACCAACCCCTCTAATTCCAGTACTAATTATTATCGAAACTATTAGCCTATTTATCCGCCCCCTTGCACTGGGCGTTCGACTAACTGCTAATCTGACAGCCGGACACCTCCTCATCCAACTTATTGCCACAGCAGCATTTGTGCTTCTCCCAATAATACCCACTGTTGCAATTTTAACAGCCACTGTATTATTCTTATTAACTCTTCTAGAAGTTGCCGTAGCAATAATCCAAGCATACGTCTTTGTTTTATTATTAAGCCTTTATTTACAAGAAAACGTCTAATGGCCCACCAAGCACATGCATTTCATATAGTAGACCCAAGCCCTTGGCCCCTTACCGGCGCAATTGGCGCCCTATTACTCACATCTGGCACCGCAATCTGGTTCCACTTCCACTCAACAACCTTAGCAACCCTAGGACTAATCTTAACGCTCTTAACTATATACCAGTGATGACGAGACATTGTCCGAGAAGGAACATTCCAAGGTCACCACACCCCTCCCGTACAAAAAGGCCTTCGATACGGAATAATTCTTTTTATCACATCTGAAGTATTCTTTTTTGCAGGATTCTTCTGAGCATTCTATCACTCTAGCCTTGCACCAACCCCTGAGCTGGGAGGCTGCTGACCCCCAACCGGTATTACAACCCTCGACCCCTTTGAAGTCCCACTACTAAACACAGCAGTTCTTCTAGCATCTGGGGTTACCGTAACATGAGCACACCATAGCCTAATAGAAGGAGAACGAAAACAAGCAATTCAATCTCTCACACTAACCATTTTATTAGGATTTTACTTTACCTTCCTTCAAGGTATAGAATACTATGAGGCCCCATTCACCATCGCAGACGGAGTTTATGGCTCAACATTCTTTGTGGCTACGGGGTTCCACGGACTCCATGTTATTATTGGCTCTACATTTTTAGCCGTCTGCCTATTACGGCAAGTACTCTATCATTTTACCTCAAATCATCACTTTGGCTTTGAAGCTGCTGCCTGATATTGACACTTTGTTGACGTAGTATGACTCTTCTTATACGTCTCTATCTACTGATGAGGATCATAATCTTTCTAGTATAAAAGATAATACAAATGGCTTCCAACTATTTAATCTTAGTTAAACTCTAAGGAAAGATAATGAACCTAATTACAACAGTTCTAATAATTGCAATTACCCTATCACTTGTGCTAATAGTGGTCTCATTCTGACTCCCACAAATAAGCCCCGATGCAGAAAAACTATCACCATATGAATGCGGCTTTGATCCCCTGGGATCCGCCCGTCTACCTTTCTCACTCCGATTTTTTCTTGTAGCAATCCTCTTCCTTTTATTTGATTTAGAAATTGCACTGCTTCTCCCCCTACCATGAGGAAACCAACTTCTCGAGCCCAAAACCACCCTCATTTGAATAGTTATTGTTATTGGTCTGCTCACACTAGGATTAATTTACGAATGACTGCAGGGAGGCCTTGAATGAGCCGAATAGAGGGTTAGTCCAACAAAGACTTCTAATTTCGGCTTAGACAATTATGGTGAAACTCCATAACCCTCTTATGACCCCAACACACTTCAGCTTCACTACTGCATTTATCCTAGGCCTTATAGGAGTAGCATTTCATCGAACCCATCTATTATCTGCCCTCCTCTGCCTAGAAGGAATAATATTATCATTATTTATTGCCCTTTCAGTGTGATCCTTACAAATAGGGGCAATAAATTTTACTCCGGCACCAATAATACTACTTGCCTTTTCAGCCTGCGAGGCCAGTGCAGGATTAGCCCTTCTAGTAGCCACGGCTCGAACCCATGGCACAGACCGCTTGCAAAACTTAAATCTCCTACAATGTTAAAGATTCTAATCCCTACTCTAATACTATTTCCTACTATTTGACTAACACCACAAAAATGACTATGAACCGCCACAGTCTCCCACAGCCTCATCATTGCGCTATTAAGTTTTAGCTGACTTAACTGGTCCTCAGAAACAGCATGAATTGCCTCAAACAACTATATAGCGATTGACCCCCTATCCTCCCCCCTCCTGGTGTTAACTTGCTGGCTCCTCCCCTTGATAATTCTAGCCAGTCAAAATCATACGCTTATAGAGCCAGTGCCACGTCAACGAATATATATTAGCCTCCTAACCTCCCTCCAAGCATTCCTAATCCTAGCATTTGGGGCCACAGAAATTATTATATTTTATATTATATTTGAAGCGACACTAGTCCCCACACTAATTATTATTACTCGCTGAGGAAACCAGGCGGAGCGATTAAACGCAGGCACATACTTTTTATTTTATACCCTTGCAGGATCTCTCCCACTTCTCGTTGCTTTACTAGCCCTTCAAACAACAACAGGAAGTTTATCAATAATTACACTCTCCTTCAGCCAGCCACTTAGTTTATTAACATGGGGAGACAAACTATGATGAGCCGCCTGCCTACTAGCTTTTCTAGTTAAGATACCCCTATATGGAGTTCACCTGTGACTACCAAAAGCACATGTAGAAGCACCAATCGCTGGATCAATAGTACTAGCAGCCGTCCTACTAAAACTAGGTGGCTATGGAATAATCCGCATTACGCCGATCCTAGACCCCTTAACAAAGGACATGGCCTACCCCTTCATTATCCTCGCCCTATGAGGAATCGTGATAACAGGCACAATCTGCTTACGTCAGACAGACCTAAAATCGCTAATCGCCTACTCCTCCGTCAGCCACATGGGTTTAGTAGCGAGCGGTATTCTAGTGCAAACACCCTGAGGTATAACCGGCGCTATTATTCTTATAATCGCCCACGGACTTACATCTTCAGCACTATTCTGCCTAGCCAACACAAGCTATGAACGAACCCACAGCCGGACTATAGCCCTCGCACGAGGCATACAAATATTATTTCCACTTACAGCGACCTGATGATTTATTGCCAATCTGGCCAACCTAGCCCTTCCCCCCCTGCCCAATCTTATAGGAGAAATGATAATTATTACAACAATATTCAACTGATCCCCATGATCGATTGTACTGACAGGGCTAGGGACACTAATTACTGCAAGCTACTCTCTGTACATATTCCTAATAACTCAACGAGGCCAAACCCCCACTCACATTATTGCACTACCACCATATCACACCCGAGAGCACCTTCTGATTACACTCCACCTAGTCCCTATTATTTTACTTACTATTAAACCAGAGCTCATGTGAGGCTGGCTTTACTGCAGACGTAGTTTATTCAAAACGTTGGATTGTGATTCCAAAAAAAGAGGTTAGACCCCTCTCGCCCGCCGGAGAGAGGCCTGCGGCACTAAAGACTGCTAATCTTTATACCCATAGTTAAAATCTGTGGCTCACTCGGCTTTTGAAGGATAACAGTCATCCGTTGGTCTTAGGAACCAAAAACTCTTGGTGCAAATCCAAGCAATAGCTATGCAAACTTCACTTGTATTAACATCATCACTCATACTTATTTTTATTCTACTTGCCTACCCCCTAATCACGACAATTAACCCCACACCACCAAAACCTGACTGAGCAACAACCCACGTGAAAACCGCAGTCAGCACTGCGTTTGCAGTTAGCCTTCTACCAGCATTTATTTTCATAGACCAGGGACTTGAAGTTATCGTGACAAATTGACACTGAATAAACACATCCACATTTAACATTAACATCAGTCTAAAATTCGACTATTATTCAATTATTTTTACACCAATTGCCCTTTATGTTACATGGTCTATTCTAGAGTTCGCCGCATGGTATATACATGAGGATCCATATATAAACCGATTTTTTAAATACCTATTAACGTTTCTCATCGCAATAATTATTTTAGTCACAGCCAACAATATATTTCAACTATTTATTGGTTGAGAAGGGGTCGGAATTATATCGTTCCTACTAATCGGGTGATGGTATGGCCGAGCCGACGCTAACACTGCCGCCCTCCAAGCCGTCATCTACAACCGAGTAGGGGACATTGGACTTATTATAACTATAGCCTGATTTGCCACCAAGCTAAACTCATGAGAAATTCAACAGATTTTCTCTCTTTCCCAAGACATAAATACAACCCTCCCTGCTGTAGGCCTTATCATTGCTGCCACAGGTAAATCAGCACAATTCGGACTCCACCCATGACTACCCTCCGCAATGGAGGGTCCTACCCCAGTCTCTGCCCTACTACACTCAAGTACAATAGTTGTAGCCGGAATTTTTCTCCTTATCCGCCTTCACCCATTTATAGAAACAAATCAAACCAGCCTTACTATCTGCCTCTGCCTAGGAGCATTAACTACACTATTCACCGCCACATGTGCTCTAACCCAAAACGATATTAAAAAAATTGTAGCATTCTCAACCTCAAGCCAGCTGGGACTAATAATGGTTACAATCGGCCTCAACCAACCACAATTAGCCTTTCTTCACATCTGTACACACGCATTCTTCAAAGCCATATTATTCTTGTGTTCAGGATCCATCATCCATAGCCTAAATGACGAGCAAGACATCCGGAAAATAGGGGGAATACACAACCTAGCACCATTTACCTCAACATGTATGACAATTGGAAGCCTGGCACTAACAGGAACCCCCTTCCTAGCCGGCTTTTTCTCAAAAGACGCAATTATTGAAGCCTTAAACACCTCTCACCTAAACGCCTGGGCCCTTATTCTTACCCTAATCGCAACCTCATTCACCGCTGCTTATAGCCTTCGAGTAATCTTCTTCGTATCCATGGGCACCCCACGGTTCCTTCCCCTTTCCCCCATTAATGAAAACGACCCTAAAGTTATTAACCCAATTAAACGACTTGCCTGAGGAAGTATTATTGCAGGACTTATTCTTACCTCAAACATGACACCAACAAACACCCCTATCATGACTATGCCCCCCTTACTAAAGCTAGGGGCCCTAATTGTTACGCTTATAGGCCTAATTACAGCCTTAGAACTGGCCAACCTCACCTCAAAACAATTAAAGACTACCCCTAACATTAAATTACATAATTTTTCAAATGTACTAGGGTACTTTCCACCCACTGTCCACCGTATAGTGCCTAAACTTAGTCTTATTATAGGACAAACCCTGGCTAATCAACTTGCCGACCAAACCTGACTTGAAAAATCAGGCCCTAAAGGATTATCATCAACGCAGCTAAAGATATCAGCCCTTACGAGCGACACACAGCAAGGGATAATCAAAACTTATTTAACCACCTTCCTTATCACGGTCACACTGGCCACATTACCAATTTTTATCTAAACAGCCCGGAGAGCCCCCCGACTTATCCCTCGAACAAGCTCTAATACCACGAATAGGCTTAACAACAACACCGAAGCACAAATCACCAACAATCCCCCACCCAAAGAGTACATAACGCCAACTCCCCCAATATCTTCGGAAAGAACAAAAAACTCCTTATAAGCACCTACTACTGGTAGTAGATAATCATATCACCCACTACTAAAATATGCCACAGCAATCCCTACCCCAACTAAATAAAAAATGACATACTCAAGCACCGAAACATCCCATCAACCCTCGGGGTGAGGCTCAGCCGCCAAGGCAGCTGAATAAGCAAACACTACTAATATTCCCCCTAAATAAATTAAGAAGAGCACAACTGCTAAAAAAGAGGCCCCACACCCTGCCAAAATAGCACACCCGGCCCCTGCCACCACAACCAAACCAAGAGCTGCGAAATAAGGGGCAGGATTTGACGCTACCCCAACCAGACCTAAAATTAACAAAAACAACCATACACAAAAAAGATATGACATAGTTTTCACCTGGACTTTAACCAAGACTAACGACTCGAAAAACCACCGTTGTTATTCAACTATGAAAACCCCTCTAATGGCAAGCCTACGAAAAACCCACCCCCTACTTAAAATTGCTAACGACGCAGTAGTCGATCTTCCAGCCCCCTCTAACATTTCAGTCTGATGAAACTTTGGATCACTCTTAGGATTATGTCTAGCGACACAGATCCTTACAGGATTATTCCTGGCAATACACTACACCTCAGATATTGCTACTGCATTCTCGTCAGTAGCACATATTTGCCGAGACGTAAATTATGGGTGACTCATCCGTAATATACATGCAAACGGAGCATCATTCTTTTTTATCTGCATTTATGCACACATCGCCCGAGGACTCTACTATGGGTCCTATCTTTATATAGAAACATGAAACATCGGTGTAGTACTACTCCTACTAGTAATAATAACAGCCTTTGTAGGCTACGTACTACCTTGAGGACAAATGTCATTCTGGGGGGCTACCGTCATCACAAATCTCCTTTCCGCCATCCCATATGTTGGAAATGAGCTAGTACAATGAATTTGAGGGGGATTCTCAGTAGACAACGCTACTCTCACCCGGTTTTTTGCCTTCCATTTTCTATTCCCCTTTGTTATTGCAGGTGTGACAATCCTTCATCTTTTATTTCTCCACGAAACAGGCTCAAATAATCCCGCAGGACTAAATTCCGACGCCGATAAGATCGCCTTCCACCCCTATTTCTCCTACAAAGACCTATTAGGGTTTGCAGTTATACTCCTGGCCTTGACATCATTGGCCCTCTTTACCCCTAATCTACTAGGAGACCCTGACAATTTTACACCAGCCAACCCACTAGTAACCCCTCCCCATATTAAGCCAGAGTGATACTTTCTATTTGCATACGCCATCCTACGATCCATCCCTAATAAACTTGGAGGGGTCTTAGCACTACTATTCTCCATTCTTGTGCTCATAGTAGTCCCCATCCTCCACACCTCTAAGCAGCGAGGACTAACCTTCCGCCCTCTCACACAATTCTTATTCTGAACCCTAGTGGCAGACGTTATTATTCTTACATGAATTGGAGGAATACCCGTCGAGCACCCCTTTATTATTATTGGGCAAATTGCATCAGTTCTCTACTTTACTTTATTTCTTATCCTAGCCCCACTAGCAGGATGACTGGAAAACAAAGCCCTTAACTGAAATTGCCCTAGTAGCTTAGTTAAAAGCGCAGGTCTTGTAATCCGGAGACGGCGGTTAAAATCCGCCCTGAGGCCCAAAGAGGAGAGACTCAAACTCCCGCCACTAGCTCCCAAAGCTAGCATTCTGAATTTAAACTACCCTTTGATTTTACACTATTATTTATTTAGTAGCCAAATTACAATAACACTGCTGAAATTAACACATCACATAAATTGCCTAAACATGTAGAACAGCACCCGAGGTAAGTGCTATGTCCTCATATATAAAGTAGTAAAAACTAAATTGCATGTACCGCGGCAGAATGCATAACGTTTTACATATATTATGGTATAGTACATACTATGTATTATATTACATATATTATGGTATAGTACATACTATGTATTATATTACATATATTATGGTATAGTACATACTATGTATTATATTACATATATTATGGTATAGTACATACTATGTATTATATTACATATATTATGGTATAGTACATACTATGTATTATATTACATATATTATGGTATAGTACATACTATGTATTATATTACATATATTATGGTATAGTACATATTATGTATTATATTACATATATTATGGTATAGTACATACTATGTATTATATTACATATATTATGGTACCGTATATAACTTGAAATCTAAACTAAAATGAATCTAAATTACACGAATAAACATATCCACACAAAATTCTAAAAAACTGAACAAGTAATAAAGAGAATTAAGACATACATAAGCATAATATTTAAACTCAGAAAAACATTCAAGAAACCTGGGAAATAGAATAATCCCCATAACACCAAATCAACATTTTCTATGCGTTCCCCAACATTACTCGGAACGCCAATACTTAATGTAGTAAGAGACCACCAACCAGCTTTATCAGCGCATATCATGAATGATAAGATCACGGACAACTATTGTGGGGGTTTCACATAGTGAACTATTCCTGGCATTTGGTTCCTTTTTCAGGGCCCCACTTCCCTTGATCCCCCCTGCATGCGCGTTTGCGCATAAGTTAATGGTGGAGTACTAATTATCCTTTACCCCCCATGCCGAGCGTTCACGTTAAGAGGCATTTGGTATTTTTTTTCGGCTTACTTTCACTTGGCATTTGACGAGTCCTTCCTAATGTTAACATCTTAAGGTTGAACATTTTCCTTGCATTCAAGATTAATATATTCAACACTTCATCAACATTCATAGAAGAATTGCATAACTGATATCAAGTGCATAAAGTATTACTCTTTACTCCACGACACCCTGTCACTATGCCCCCCCTGCCTCGTTAAAACGGCTTTTTCGCGCGTATAAACCCCCTTACCCCCTACAACCCAGACAAGCCTATCTTTATCTGTCAAACCCCGAAACCAGGAAAGGCCCGACCAGTGTCGTCTAGCGAGTTTCGTTCGTGTGCTAGTCTTATAGTGATGCAAAAATGCAATTTTATTCA